TTCAAAGAAATTATATCTTCTACCAAGACATTTACTGAAGAAGCAGAAGCCCTTTTGAAGGGAGCTGTTCAGGAGCAAATTGAGCTCTTTCTACTTCAAGAACAAACATAAATTTTTCATTCTTATTCCTAGTCTAGCCTCAGCACAAGAGTAATTGTTGAGAAAACTTTCTGATTCGAATCATTAAAAATGGGTTTCTTGACATAGCCATAAAAAAATAGTTGGAAAAAATTGCGTCCAATAGGATTTGAACCTATACCAAAGGTTTAGAAGACCTCTGTCCTATCCATTAGACAATGGACGCTTTTTTATTCCTATTTTCTTCTTTCGCATTCTTCCCTTTACCTTTTTTTTTCGGAAAAAAAAATCTGATTGCACATAAATTTATTGATTTTTATGGCATAAAAAACTAAGGATACATATTCAAATTGATGATGTATGTATATAAGAAATTTGGAGCGGGTAGCGGGAATCGAACCCGCATCGTTAGCTTGGAAGGCTAGGGGTTATAGTCGATGTTAGTTGGTCATTTTTAACACCTCTAATTCAAAACCGAATATGAAATTTTTGTTTCATTCGGCTCCTTTATGGGAAATCAATATATTTCCAGATCTAAGGCCTAAACGAAAAACAGAAATAAAAAAGTTACGATGTATAAAAAAGGGGAGTCTTCCTAAATCCGAAGAATAAAATGAGATCCATAGCATCTACGTCAGCTTATCTGTATACAAAACTACTCGCTTTCTAGATGATCCCTCTAAAGTAGGGAGATTATACCAAATCCGTCTAGTCTAGTTACTTCGTTCCCTATTTTTACTCGGAGGATCCTGAGGAAAAGAATTTTGTTTCCACCGAGCTCAAATAATATGCTGACGGTTTTAGTAAACTAAAACCGTCCTTCTCTGGCTATTTGGCTTCAATTTTTCTTTTACAACAACAAAATTGAGGATTTAGTTACGATTGGAAATAAACTTTTGGATCTTTATCCATAGATCCTTTACTCATACTTAATACTCATACTTATTCTTCAAAATTGGAAGAGAAGAGTTGATTCAACTAAAAAAATTATGCTTCGCGACTCCATAATACATTTTTTTTTATTGAATTTTGGATACAAATCGCGAGAATGTATATTATTCTTAAAATATGCCATTGAAAGGTAAAGGATTAAACCCTTTTTATTTTTAAATAAAGTTTTTGATCGGAATATAAAAAAACTGAAGGAACCCTTAACCATTTAAGGAGTTAAAAGAACGAATCGCACTTTTACCACTAAACTATACCCGCTACAACATATATTTTTGTATATAAATGGACCGTTTGTCGAACAAAAAAAGAATGAGACGCAATCCAAATTGGATCAGAATCATATGTTTACGTGTACGCTGGCAACGCCCGAATAATAACAGAAAGCTTATTTAAATACCTTAACTTAATAGAAAGAAGAGAAGGTTTTTATTTGTCGGGAAGTCATTAATCATTACTGGGAACCCCGACCTGAAGAAGTTATTGAAGCTAGACCATAAAAATGATGAATTCTATATCTATATATATGTGGTTCTTTTTTTTTCAATTTGATTTTCAACTTCAGATCTTATGTTATGAATTTGGTTCAATTGGATCTCAAGTGTTTAAATAAAGCTTATCCTTTGAGCAAGTAAATAAATGTCTTTTTCTACTATTATAGAAATATGTGTTTGTAGAAACATGTGTGTTTAGCTTAATTTTAATATAGGATATTGTATGTAGGATATTGTTTAATTTCATTTTAATATTTTAATATTAATATATAATATATATGACTATGTATGATGTATGTTGTTTATTACAGTTTTTCAGGTAAGTAAAGTAAATTGATAAAAAAAAGAATAAAAAAAATAAGAATATAAGAATTATATTATTAAATTATATATTTATAATATATTAAAGAAAAATAGAACATATATTATAAATATATAAAAAATAGAAATATATAAATATAAATGAAAAATAGAAATATATAAATAAAACCATTGGATCTATGAATGATTCATTGGATCAAAAGAAGTACTCTGGCCCAGCCAGTATTTAACCGGGCTGGGGAATAAAAGAAACTTTTGTACAAAATAAAAAAAGTAAGGTATCCTTTCTATTGGGAATATCTGTTTCGAATCATTGATCAAAATTTAATTGCTGATCAAATTTGTAGATATCATTTATTTTTTTTTCTATTTCTATATCGTTAAAACTAGGATTTTTATAAACCTTTACTTCACATATCAAATAAAAACTTTGCAAATTAGATTAAAATTAATTGGGAGAGATGGCTGAGTGGATTAAAGCGACGGATTGCTAATCTGTTGTACGAGTTATTCGTACCGAGGGTTCAAATCCCTCTTTCTCCGCTGCTTATGATCACTTGATAGTTTTGAATTCGAAAAAAATCCTGATCCCTAGATTTAACTAAGAATTAAAAGGAAATCTAGGGAATAGATAATATGAAAAAAAATTCCGAAAAAAAAAGAAAATAAAGAAAGACTAACTCTTATTTTCATTCCTCACGCCCAGGATTACGTCCCGGATCATTAGATAAGAATCCGAAGATGAAGAGAGAAACAAAGAATATCACCACGGTGTAAACGAAGAGTTTGAGAGTAAGCATTACACAATCTCCAAGATAAGAATAAGATCATTTTTTTGAAAAGGGGAATAGATTACTTATTTTTGTACCATATATACTATTTTTACACGCCAAAATAAAAAGAAAATTTCACGAATTTTGTTTTTCTAATTTCTAATAAGATTCTTATTCTTTTGTTACCAAAAATTTCTTATCATATCCACAATTAGGTATTGTTTGTGGCGACCTAATCCTAATAAAGTGCTGCCCGTCCTAAGGTCGAAATGAGGAAATAAGCTAATCCAAATTCATCACCAACCAGGGTTCTTTAATTCCATATACAATAATTTCTCTTTTTGAATCGAGTAATATAAGGCATATCCGATCTTATCCATTTTTCAAATCTTTTTTTTCGAATGAATCATGAATTTAGGAAAGTATTAAAGATTTCATCTAAAACTTACAGCAGCTTGCCAAACAAAGGCTAAGAGAAAAAAGAGTAGAGGTATGACGGGCATAACATCTACGATTGGATTGAAAAGGGCATAAGCCTCGGGTAATTTGGCGAAGAAAAAACCACTCATACTCGAATAAAAGACAGAATTAAGACAGATACACATTAAACTAAAGATATTAAGCATAACAAACATTTTCTTATTGTAAATGATATAATTTGATTTTGATTTACTTATTTTCCTTTTCCTAAGAAGTGAAATAAAAAAAGAAGGTCAAATAATCCTTTTTTCTCCGAACTTTCCCAAATTCAAAATCTTTTCTTACGTTCCGAAAAAAATAATTAATAAGGAATTATACTCTCATACAATATCTTAATTGAATTATATGTAATGATCAATCAATCTTTTTTTTTTATTCTATATCATATGTGTCGATCGAATCCTAGTGACAATGTATATGATAGATATTTGAGTTAGAATTGACGAATAACCAATATCATTATTAGTGTTTATTAGTGTCGAATAAAAATCGAAATGGGGCGTGGCCAAGCGGTAAGGCAGCGGGTTTTGGTCCTGTTACTCGGAGGTTCGAATCCTTCCGTCCCAGATCGTTTCTGAATTCTAAGAAAAATTCTCAGAATGATATCTTTTCTTTCATTTGCTTTCTCACAAATATAATCCAGTCTAAAATGCGAATAAAAAAAGGGGTTTAAATCAATAATTGTAAATCAGTGTAGTGTGTTGACTGAGATATTTATATATTCAATATATTTGAAATTGATGATGGAGTTGATAAGAAGATTCTGGAATCCGAAATAAACGTATAAAATGAATAAACAAGGCCTGTGATGCTATGCATTGTTATTGTAGTCTTTTATCTCATTAACAACATTCAGTTAAGTGAAAAGTATTCGCGATTCCTTAACCATCCAGGATTACCTTCGGTAACAATTGTTTGTTGTATATGATGGATACGAAAGTATCATACTCCTATGATTCAGGTTTTTTCTTTTATTTCATATGTAAAGAATAACGATCTTAATCTTACCTTACACAAAACCCTTTATATTTCATACCTATGAAAACAAATAAATTAGATTTTCAATCTACCTTCCCACTTTAAATCAAATCATTGATAATTCAATTGGATATGGTAAAGTTTGCGTCTATTTAGTGAATGAAATATCTGTTAAAAATCTTTATCTACTCATTGTGATTGTGTCCATTTGTTGATTGACTTAGAAATATCATTCAGTCATGACTGAAATTTCAAATTATGATGTTGAAGTCGGAGGGATTCTTTAATTTTTTTATTTCATAGGAACCTTTTGTACTCGAAGAGCTGTGATATATCCATCTATATATTATTAAAAAATTTCTATTGAAAAATTTATGACCTTTTCGGGTTATTGGAGTCATTGTAATATCTTAGATTTTTTTTGTTTCGGGACTGAAAATAAATTATATTACTTTTTCTATTATATTTTAAGTCTAAAGGGTCCTTTTGTTTTGTTTGAGGTCTATAGTTTTTTATTTGCTCGAGAAAAAAATGGAGCCTTCCCTAAGGTAAGGATTTACCTTACCGAACAATCTATTAAAGATATAAATAAAATAAGTCTTAAACTTGTTTATTCGTCTTTTTAGAAATGTTTATTTTTCATATGATACAATATGGGGGTTAATAAATAATAAATTGGATTCTTTCTAAAACTTTTCTGGATAGATACTATATATCTATTATATAGAATATAGAAAATGTGTACTATTTTTTATATACTGGTTGAGCCAATGACCATTTATGATTACATATTATTGAATCAATTCTATATCAGTTCTAATGAAATTATGAAATTAGAGAAATTTTATGGTAAAACTTCGTTTAAAACAATGTGGTAGAAAGCAACGTGCGACTTGAAGGACATTATCGACTGTCGATTGATTTTTATATTCGCCATATTCTAATCTTCTATAAGAATTAAGATCCTCTTGGCTCGACATAGTTTGTTCTGTTTTATCAGGAACCTAATTAATTTGTGTTGGATTATAAATAGTACATTGTGGAGCTCGAACAGAAAAGAAAGTATTGATTTTTTCTCAGGGGAAAGAATCTAGGGTTAGTCACAATCAATAAACTAGACAGACTTTGTTAGTATATTTCAATATATAAATTGAAAGGTTCAAATTTGAAGTGAAGAGTAAAGGGGTGGGAGTAACTAGTATTTATCTTTGTGTAATTAGTGTAATTATTTCCTCCTTTTTTTTTGCTCTATTCATATTTTTTTTTCTTGTTAGTGGAATTCAAAAAAGGGAGTTAATCTTGTTTATTGTATCTCTATTAATTGAATAAATCCGATATTTTTGCTCTTCCTATTCTTTATTTTTTCCCATCCAATTTCTTATTTTAGTCGTTCCAATCCAATAAAACAAGTCATTATTTGATTTACTTAATTTGATTTGTTTTCTCAACATTCCATTGATATTGACAATGGTGTATTGAACAAATATAATTAATTCGATCATAAATAAATAGATCTGTTTACACCCACCCCATATTGATTGGGTTTTCCTTCAGTTCAGCCAAATGATGTGATGGTTTGACGGATTTACTCTCTAATTATAGAAGACAATATAGAAGACAAGGCGTATTTGATTAATGAAAATCAAATAAAAAAAAAAATGGATAAGTCTGTCAATTTTGACATCTCTATTAGGAATTTGTTAGGCATTTTTTTGTTGTTTTTTAATTTAATCGGATTCGCCCATTTTGGTATTTTGGTGGTTCTAATTGATTAGAACATTCTTCTTTTTTGAGTTCAATGTTTTGTCGGGATTGCGCAGTGCAATTCAATTAATCTTTTTGGATTTCGATCGTATTTACGAATCATATTTATCCGGGTTGCTAACTCAACGGTAGAGTACTCGGCTTTTAAGTGCGACTATAATCTTTTTTCACATTTGGATGAAGCAACGAATTCGTTTAGACTATTGGTAGAGTCTATAAGACCATGACTGATCCTGAAAGGTAATGAATGGAAAAAACAGCATGTCGTAATAAAATTAAGAAATTTGGAATTTTCATTTTTTTTTAAGTAGAATTTTTTGAATTTATCCTTACCGGATCGTTACAAAATATATTGTTTTTATTTTTGGAAGGGTACAGAATTGATTCTCAATTTAGAGTTAGGTCTAGTGACTAAATGGATAGAGTCTTATGGCCCAATTCGGGTAAAATAAAAAGAAACGAACTTATGTTCTTAAATTTGAATAATTAAATTACCCGATCTAATTAGATGTTAAAAATTAATTAGTACCTGATGAGGGAAAGGGTTCTCCTGAGAGTGAACCATTGATTCCTTTTTTTTTAATGAATCCTAACTATAATAAACTATAATATATAATATATTAGTTGGAGACAGATGTGTAGAAGAAATAGTATACTGATAAAGAAAGTTTATTCCAAAGTCAAAAGAGCAATCAGGTTGCAAAAATAAAGGATTTTTCTACTAACGAATATAAATATAAATAAATATAAACCGATTGGATAGAAAAGGAGAGAAAAAAATCTGTTGATTGGATTCCTTGTCCTCGGGGTATATATTTCTTACTGTACTATATACATACATAATACATATATACATACATAATACATATCCTGTTCTGACCATATTGCACTATGTATCATTTTATAACCCAAGAAATGCCCCTTGCTTTCTGTTTAAGTAGAAATGAAAATGGAAGAATTACAAGGATATTTAGAAAAAGATGGATCTAGGCAAAGGTACTTCCTATTCCTATATCCACTTCTCTTTCAGGAGTATATTTACACACTTGCTCACGATCATGGTTTAAATGGTTCGATTTTTGTGGAAATTTTGGATTATGACAATAAATCTAGTTCAGTACTTGTGAAACATTTAATTATTCGAATGTATCAACAGAATTATTTGATTTATTCAGCTGATGATTCGAACCAAAATAGAATCGTTGGACACAACAATTTTTTTTATTCTCAAATGATATCAGAAGGTTTTGCAGTCAGTATGGAAATTCCATTTTTACTGCGATTAGGATCTTCCCTCGAAGAAAAAGAAATACCTAAATCACAAAATTTGCGATCTATTCATTCAATATTTCCCTTCTTAGAGGATAAATCATCACATTTAAATTATGTGTCAGATATATTAATACCCCATCCCATCCATCTGGAAATCCTGGTTCAAATACTTCAATGCTGGACTCAAGATGTTTCCTCTTTGCATTTATTGCGATTCTTTCTCCACGAATATCATAATTCGAATAGTTTCATTACTCCGAAAAAACCTATTTACGTGATTTCAATTTCAAAAGAAAATAAAAGATTTTTTCGATTCCTATATAATTCTTATGTATTTGAATGTGAATTTGTATTAGTTTTTTTTCATAAACAATCCTCTTATTTACGATCAA